AACCAAAGTTAGCCTCAGTCATTATATATTGAACAGAAGCAAAAGCCTCCGTAACGGTCGGACGATAATAAAAAGTCATAGCAAAACCCGTCGCTACTTGGACTAAAAAACAAGTAAGTGTAATTCCTCCTAAACAATAAAATATATTGACATGAGGAGGAACATATTTACTAGTTATATCATCGGCAATCGCCTGAATCTCAAGACGTTCTTCGAACCAATCATAGACTTTATTGAGATAGATAAACCAAAAGACCCCCCTGAGAACCGTATATGAGAATTTCATCTCGTACGGCTCAAACAAAAATACTAAAATACTTTTTATTTGGAAAACGGATATGTGGAATAGAAAGTTTTAAACTTCTTAACTTAATCCTATGATTCCAATCTTTTTGGAAGATAAAAAAAGGAAAATCCAAAAGGTATTCTTTGTGTTTATAATGCCAAAATTTCAAGTCGGCTCACTCGTCTTTTCTCTTGATCCTTACCGGCCTCTTGAATATTCTATTATTCACCTCATTTTTTTGTCTGTATTTAATAGGATTTTACTGTTGTTTTTTATTATTATTGATAGTGATACGAATTTTCTTGTTAAGACCCTATAGAATCCATTCAAAAACCTCAGATTCATACCAGAACCACGATGATTTCCAAAAAAACCTTTCATCCAAGTCCAAAAATTCCCTGAGTAAGAACTGCTGGATCATCACTTATTCAATGAATAGATATAATGAAAAAAATACAATAAAAATTATTAAGATTGTCCATTGATCAAAATAAAGATAAGCGGCGGCAGTTTCAAAGAATAAAAATGGTTCTATTTTATTTTTTGAAATTTATTCTTCTAAGTCTTTAATTTTTTTTCGTCCGGTTGCGGGGTCTAAATATAATAAAATATAATATTAATATATTATGAAGTATGAATCATAGTTCTACTACTTTAGAATCTATCTCTTTTCTATATTCCGTGCTCCAGATATTAGAATAAATATCTGACGGGGTAAAGCCATCTCTATCAAGATAAGAAAGATGACGTATCCTTTTTATGTTCTGTACTATCAATAGGATCAATTGTAACAAGTCACACACTCATATTCCGGAAATACAGAAACAAAGAAGTTTCGCGGTCGAACTACCAAATAAAAATGGAATGGTCTAAAAATCAACGACCTAAATGCTAAGCTAAACTTGACTTTCTATTGAAAAACTAGTTAGTTAGTTCTTGTGAATCTAATTCTCTAATTAAAAATTTGGTCCAGTAAAATGGACGAATTATAAATCTCTAAAATAATAGAGAGAAATACCGCAAATAGAGCCATTGCAATACCCATCAAAGGGGTAGTTCCCCATCCCGGAGCTACTTTACCATATTCGGAATTCAACGGTTTCAATAAATCTCCTACAACAGTTCGTCTTGGACCCGATCTAGAACTACCCCCAACGGTTTGTGTAGCCATAAATCCTATTTTTTTTCATTGAGATCTGTTGACTTTGTATACCATTCCGCTGTAAATTACCCTATAGATCCATTGTAGTCTTGATATTATATAATCATGGAAACAGCAACCCTAATTGCCATCTCTATATCTGGTTTAATTGTCAGTTTTACTGGGTATGCCTTATATACTTCTTTTGGGCAACCCTCTCAACAACTAAGAGATCCATTCGAAGAACATGGGGACTAGTTGATGAAGTAATGAGCCTCCAATATTACGATATTGGAGGCTCATTACTTTAATTCAGGTAATTCAAAATCATTTCGTCTTTTTAGTTGGAACTATAGGGGGTTCTCTAAAAAAGATAGCGAAAAAAATGATTCCTAAAGTCGAGACTAAGAGGAATGTATAAACCAATGCTTCCATAGATTTGATCGTGGTTTACAATTATAGCTTTCATACCTGTTTTGGGGGATTATCTCCTGGACGAGATTGATAGAGTTCCCTATATAAAATTCAAATAACAACAAAAAAAGTCGAATCGATAAAGGAACAAACCAATTTCTATCAGACTGCCTGTTTTTTTGTAGTTGGATCTCCAAGTTTTTGGAATGCTCCAAATTCTACTTGAGCATCCAAATCTGGATCAATACCAGCAAAAACATCTCTGAACAAGGTTCTAGCACCATGCCAAATGTGCCCGAAAAAGAAGAGAAGAGCAAACGAAGCATGTCCAAAAGTAAACCAACCCCTCGGACTGCTGCGAAAAACACCATCCGATTTTAAAGTAGCACGATCTAATTCAAAAATTTCACCCAATTGAGCACGTCGAGCATATTTTTTCACAGTAGCAGGATCACTATAACAGACTCCATTGAGTTCGCCACCAAAGAACTCAACAGTTACACCGACTTGTTCGACACTATACTTCGATTCTGCCCTTCTAAAAGGAACATCCGCTCGAACAATTCCGTCTCCGTCGACTAAAACAACCGGAAATGTTTCAAAAAAGGTAGGCATACGACGTACAAAAAGTTCACGCCCCTCTTTGTCTCTAAAGATAGGATGTCCTAACCAACCAACGGCTATTCCATCTCCGTTGTCCATGGAGCCCGCTCTAAACAATCCCCCTTTTGCCGGATTATTGCCGATGTAATCATAAAAAGCTAATTTTTCAGGAATTTTCGACCAAGCTTCTGATAAACTTTGATTTTCGGCTAGCCCAGCACCAACTCTTCGATATATTTCTTGCTGGAAGTATCCCTGATCCCATTGATAACGAGTAGGACCAAATAATTCCATCGGAGTAGTTGCTGAACCATACCACATAGTTCCAGCAACAACAAAAGCTGCAAAAAATACAGCAGCGATACTACTGGAAAGGACGGTTTCAATATTTCCCATACGCAATCCTTTGTATAAACGTTGAGGTGGACGCACACTAAGATGGAAAAGGCCCGCTAATATGCCCAATGTCCCTGCTGCAATATGATGAGAGGCTATTCCCCCCGGAACAAAAGGATCAAAACCGTCCACACCCCATGCTGGATTTACAGATTGTACCCTTCCAGTTAGTCCATAAGGATCAGATACCCATATTCCAGGACCAAACAATCCTGTTACATGAAATGCGCCAAAACCAAAACACGTGACCCCTGCAAGAAATAAATGAATTCCAAATATTTTTGGCAAATCCAAAGAAGGTTTTCCAGTACGTTCATCACAAAAGATTTCTAGATCCCAAAAAACCCAATGCCAAATCGCCGCCAAAAAGCACAAGCCCGAAAACACAATATGTGCCGCGGCCACACCCTCATAACTCCAAATACCCGGATTCGTTATAGTCCCTCCTGTGATATTCCAACCACCCCACGAATTGGTTATTCCTAAACGAGTCATGAAGGGTATAACGAACATACCCTGTCTCCACATTGGGTCAAGAACAGGGTCAGAGGGATCAAAAACTGCTAATTCATATAGAGCCATCGAACCGGCCCAACCAGCAACCAGAGCTGTATGCATTATATGGACAGAAAGTAAACGGCCGGGATCATTTAATACAACGGTATGAACACGATACCAAGGCAAACCCATGAAAATACCTCTTATATCAACAAAAAATAGACACTATGTAACTTTATTGCACTGTAAAAAACTATCCTATGGACCCTCCCCTTTTAGTAAATTATCTTGCATTAAAGAATTAATGTTCTAGTTTTTTACTAATTTTTACTAATAATGGAGCATTCTATTCGTAGGAACAAAAAGAAGCAGATCTATTCTATATCCGATAAGTAACAATACGCAATGGTGGTGGGCGGTTACTTTTTTTATGAGTGTTTGTATTGGATATGCGGTTTATATCAGTGAATCCAGACATATCCAAGAAGAGACTATTCGTCAAAACTTTCCTTATATTCATTTAGTGTTATTTTTTTATTTATGTTATCTCCTAAATATAAATAATTTTTAAAAAAATCAACTCATTCTGTCTCCTCACGCCCTCACTCGACAGAAAAAGGAGATAGATCGTTTTCTATTTCATGCCAATTGGTGTTCCAAAAGTCCCTTTTTTACTTCCTGAAGATGATGAGGCATCTTGGGTTGATTTATATAATCTACTTTATCAAGAAAGATTACTTTTTTTAGGTCAAGAGGTCAACAGTGAAGTATCAAATCAACTTGTTGGTCTAATGGTATATCTCAGTTTAGCGGACAAGACAAAAGATTTGTATTTGTTTATAAATTCTCCGGGCGGAGAGGTAATATCTGGAATGGCAATATTTGATGCTATGCAATTCGTAGAAGCAGAAGTACAGACAGTATGCGTAGGATTAGCCGCTTCAATGGGATCTCTTCTTTTGGTCGGAGGAGAAATTACCAAACGTCTAGCATTCCCTCACGCTTGGCGCGAATGATTCTTATTTTCTTAATTTTTAGAAAAAAAAACTATGCCTAAACCAATATTAAGTAAAAAAAGCATGGCACTTCGAGTTCGATATGCAAAAATAATTTTTTTTCTAAATCATTAGATTCTATATCGAAAGAGTCGTATGAAAAAGGGGTATTTACTATTTTATATAATACTCTTACTCTATTTTAGTGTCACAATTCTTTTTTGTTTTCATCTTTCATAGCAGACACATTTAACAACAACATTAATTATTTTAATTGAATTTAAAAACAAAAAAGAAACTTTTGGATTGCTGAATAAAAAACTACACTAAATAAGAGAGCAACGGAATCATCATATTCTTTAAAAAAGATTCTCAAACAAAAAAGAAAGGTGATTATTATATTTTGGATTAGTTACGGATTTGGGTCTGATAGACCCGGTATATTTTATATATATTTTATATTTCTGCAACGGAAGGTAGATTTCATATTTATAGTAGAGCCAAGCCGTATGCTATATAAAAAAGATGCCTGTACGGCTTTAAATTGAATTTCTTTTTTTATATGTCCTACCTTATAATATAATTCAAGATTCGAAAAAACTCCTATTCTGTTAGACTCTCAGCTCAGGGTAATGATCCATCAACCTGCTACTGCTTCGGTTGACGGACAAGCAGGAGAATGTATGCTGGAAGCGAATGAAATACTGATAATGCGAGAAACTATGACAAAGATTTATGTACAAAGAACAGGCAAAGCTTTCTGGAAGATATACAAAGACATGGAAAGGGATCTTTTTATGTCAGCAGAAGAAGCTCAAGCCCACGGAATTGTGGATATGGTCGCAGATTAAAGACAATAAATAGAATAATCCATTAATATCTAGATAATAATCTAGATATTAATCCATTAATATCTATAAAATAATCCATTAATATCTAGATAATAATCTAGATAATAATCCATTAATATCTATAGAATAATCCATATATATATCTATAAAATAATCTATAAAATAATCCATATATATCTATAAAATAATCCATATATATATCTATAAAATAATAATAATAAAATAATAATAATAATCCAAACCATAGGAGGAGACTATGACGAAAATTATTCGTCCTGATCCACATCGGGACAACCTTTTTTTTCAGGGAATAATTAATCAATGGAACATAATTGTGTTCAAGTTTACGAAAGTAATTCATCAATGGAACATAATTGTGTTCAAGTTTACGCAAGTAATTCATCAATGGAGCATATTTGTCTTCATGTTTACGCAAGTAATTCTTCCATTCATAAGAATCAACTTGATTCTTTTGTCAATCAAACATAAAAACTTTATAGTTGAAAACCTTGCTATGTTTTTATTTATCATAATCTATCATAAAATAGATAAAACAAAATATAAAAATCTACGTTTTGTTGTTTGTTTTATTTATTTGGCACACTGTTGGGTTGGTTCTCGTATTTATTTTTTTGATCCTTATGGTTGTTGTGGGAAACTTTATATTTATCCTTATCCTAAATTTTTGTTTAAACTTCCTTATAGTGATTTAAGGTTTAGATTTCCTTATATTCATTTTTGGTTTACACTTTATCCGAAATTTTTGTTTAAGATTCAAATTTTTAAGTAAGAAAAACATTTTAAGTAAGAAAAACAACAGTTAGAATCAAAAAATCTACGTTTTGTTGTTTTTCTTACTTATTGATCAATAAAAAGTGAAGTATTCATGAATAATAAAGGATTACTCAAATAACCCTTTCCAAAAAAGTATTAATCAAAAGTATTATATACTCAACCATTTGCATTGCAAACAAAGTATTATATACTCAATAAGGATTAGTCATGAGTAAGAAATGAAAAAGTATTCCTGAAAGGTATTACCCATAAATACAGGATTTGCTATTTTCGTTTTTTAATCGTCTTACCAACTGGATTTTTTAGAATCGAAAAAATTCATAATTATACGGTTAGGGTTGATCTAAACCAGCTCATTATATATATATGACTCACCATGCCAACTATAAAACAACTTATTAGAAACACAAGACAGCCAATCCGAAATGTAAAAAAATCTCCCGCTCTTCGGGGATGCCCTCAGCGCCGAGGAACATGTACTAGGGTGTATGTGCGACTCGTTTAGATCATAGACTAAAATAGAAAAATCTAGTCTATTAATAAGAATTATATATAATTCTATTGTGTATAAAATTTATGGTTTCGATTGGTGCAAACCGAATCACCTTAATTTGTAATTTAAGATGAAAAATACTTTCCCATCGGTAACAAATAGTTATCCATTAAGCGGGAAAAATCCAATTTTAAATAAAAAATTATGCCCTAAATTTTGCAATAACGGACTAAGAGGGTCAACTACCCAGCTAATCTTCATACTTAAATACCGTTACTGTATAGCTAGATTTTGTTGTGAAAGACCTATTACTAAATATTTCATGGGTAGAGCCCATAAGTGTGAACTGTACAAGTTCACAATAACATTGATTGAATGAGGATTCAATGAAAGAAGGGGCTCCGGTGTATAGAGAGGACCTCACCGTTTAACAAGTAATCATAGAAACGATGGAACCCACTATTTCTTTGTCTATTTCTATTAAATTAACTATAGCTTTTTTGAATACCTAGTATCAATACAATTTCTTATTAAGAGGTTAAATACTTAGAAAAAAATAAAAAAATCGTGGTTGGGAAGGTTATAGCAGCAAAAGCCATTGGAATTTTTATTTTATACATTGGAAGAATCCATTTTGTTATTAATAAACTTAGGAAGGGTAAAAGAATAACGGAAAGAAAAAAATAAAATAGTTATTCATCAAAGTCTCAGTTATTCAATGATCAGAGTTATACGAGGATCTATCGCTCGAAAACGGAGGACAAAATCTCGTTTCTTTACATCAAGCTGTTGCGGAGCTCATTCAAAACTTACTCGAACTATTTTGCAACAGAGAATAAAAGCTTCGGTTTCGGCTCATCGGGATAGAGATAGGAAAAAAAGGGATTTTCGAAGTTTGTGGATCAGTCGAATAAACGCAATAATTGCCCAAAATAATATATACTGTATTTATAATAAATTTATACATAATCTGTACAAGAGTCAACAGCTTCTTAATCGTAAAATAGTTGCACAAATAGCTATATTAAAAGGGATTTGTCTTTTTATGATGACCAAGGAGATCATAAAACATTAAAAATCCCCCGGAGACTCAACTCCGGGAAGGTTATATAATAAAAGAGATTTGTATGATAAAATAGAATTCATATGAAAAAGTTATCAAAATAAATAAACAACCACACTCAAAAAAATTATTCTTCTTCACCTATCTATCTTTTTTCTTACAACGCAACATACTCCATAGGATTTTCATATTTTTTCTAAAAAAATATCAATCCGCATTGAATTTGAGTTTCGATTCAAAATGAAATTTACTTGAAGAGTAACTCTATTTTTTTTTTCGAACAGTAGTAGGAGTGATCGACTTGCTTTTTTCATATTTTTTTTTATTTTTTAGAACAGTAGTAGGAGTGATCGACTTGCTTTTTTCATATTTTTTTTTATTTTTTAGAACAGTAGTAGGAGTGATCGACTTGCTTTTTTCATATTTTTTTTTATTTAGAAGAAAAGTTAGCGAATTAACAAAAGGTAACAAAGACAAAATACGAGCTTGTTTTATAGCAATCGTAATTAATCGTTGTTGTTTTAAGGTTGATCTATTCACGCGTCTAGATAATATTTTTCCTTGGTCACTAACAAGTCCATAAAGTAAACTCAAGTTTTTATAATCAATTCGATCCCCCGATTGGATCGGGGACAAACTCCTACGAAAAGATTGCTTAGATTTAAGAAAGAGTCGCTTATCCATGGTTGGTTTATTCCTATACCGAAAATCCGATTTCTTATAAAAAAGGATTTGTTTTATTTATATTCTTCTTTTTTTTTAATCGATTTGTTATATAAGGAAATATATGCTATTTATAGATTGTTATATATATATAATTTATATTACCTCCTAAGGGTGACACACAAGCAATCCATTTTCTCTATTTCTTTATCTCGACGTGAATCGTATGTTTGCAACAAAAGGGACAGAATTTTCTCAATTCCAATCGACTAGGTGTATTGTGTCGATTCTTTTGAGTAAGATATCTAAAAATACCCCTAGATTCCTTATTAACACTCTTTTTATCACAACTGTTACATTCCAAAATAACAGTTATTCGTATATCTTTACCTTTGGCCATGAACCTCCTTTGGTTTTTTTTTATTCACTTAACTCTTCTATTTTAAGATTCGAAGCGAAGAAGAAAAAAGGAACGAAAAAATTATAAGTTCATAATTCAAAAATTATGAAAGATTTTGTTCCAATTCATTTTATATAGTACAGTAATAATTCAGTAATACAATGATTTAGAACGATATTTCGAATCACAGTACAGTATTTCATTTTTCATTGAAATATCTTGTAGGATATTATGGACCCCCCAAGTATTCTATTACAATTCCATTTCTGGTCTCACTCTATTATTAATATTAAATTAATAGCAATGGAATTGAATTAATACTTCAATTCCATTGAAAGCTGGGAAAAACTCCTAATTTCACTGAGGCCAAACCCACCCTTCTTAATTTGCTCTTTTTTTTCGAACTTATTCTAGTCTAATTAAAAAAAAAAAACGAACGAAGAGGGATTTAATCACAGATATTTTATGGGATCTCTAATCTTTGTCACCTCTTCCCGTGCCAATAACTAGAATCAAAAAAAGGGGAATGTCAATGCATCCGGGAATAAACGATTGATTTCTATCAAGAGACCCGCTAGAACCGCGAACCATAGAGTACTTGCCACTGGTGCCACAGAGAGATATGTTTTTAGATCTCGCATTTCAAATCCTCCTTCGTTTTTTTCTTGTAATTTGTATTACATAATAATACAGAATTACATATAGGAATATGATCAAATCTTTTTTTTTTAATTTTAATAAGAACTTTGATAGACTTTGATTTGTCGGGAGAAGTCCGAATTCAAATTGAATTGTACAATGATTAATTATATATTTTTAAATTTTTTATAGAGTATTATTTTTATATTAGTATTTATTCAAATAATTAGAATTCTATATATATATATTTTTTATAATTTATATAATTTAATTAATTAATATACTTAATAATATACTTAATTAATATACCCTCTATGTTCTTGTTATTATACTCTTTATTATTTATTATTAAACTCTTTATCTTTATTTTATAAAAAAATGTGGAAAACAAGACAAAAAGTCTTTACAATGACAATGGAAACCAATGTAAAGGGATGTAGCGCAGCTTGGTAGCGCGTTTGTTTTGGGTACAAAATGTCACAGGTTCAAATCCTGTCATCCCTATCCCTAACTAGTAGTTATCGTATCAGCAGTAACAATAGATCAATTGCGACCGATTCAAATTGATACATACTCAATATGAATAGTTCTCCATATTGAGTATGCATGCAAGATCTATTGCCATCACAAAAAATTATTTATGAAAAGCAAGCGCTCTTAGTTCAGTTCGGTAGAACGCGGGTCTCCAAAACCCGATGTCGTAGGTTCAAATCCTACAGAGCGTGATTCCGCCCCATTCTTCTTAGATTGAGAATGACACTTT